AATATCTCTTTGAGCAAGGGCCAAAGTAGCTCCTAATAATACTGTTATTACACCTATTAAGGAAATAAGATTCATTATGTAAGGTATGACTATGAAAAGAGGAAGAAGACGAGCTACAAGAAAAATTCCTGCTGCTACCATAGTAGCAGCATGTATAAGAGCCGAAATGGGAGTGGGTCCTTCCATAGCATCAGGTAACCATATGTGAAGGGGAAATTGTGCAGATTTAGCAACTGCACCGAGGAATAAAAAAGAAGCACAAAGAGTAATAAATAAAGAATTTACTCCATTATTATGAATTAATTTAGTAACTATTTCGAACAAATCTCGAAATTCTAAACTACCAGTTATCCAATAAAATCCTAAAATTCCTAATAATAAACCAAAATCCCCTATACGATTGGTTACAAAAGCTTTTTGACAAGCACTTGCTGCAATTGGTCGTGTGAACCAAAAACCTATTAATAAATAGGAACACATTCCTACAAGTTCCCAAAAAATATAAATTTGTATTAAATTAGAACTAGTAACTAATCCCAACATAGAAGTATTGAAAAAACTCATATAAGCAAAAAATCTCAAATATCCTCGATCATGAGACATATAATTATCACTATAAATAAGAACCATGATTCCAACAGTAGTAATTAATATTGGCATAATAGAAGTAAGCGGATCAATCAAGTGTCCGAACTCTAAAGAAAAATCATTATTGACAGTCCAAGACCATAGATATTGATAGATAAAATTTCCGTTTATTTGCTGAATAGAAAGATTAACAGAAAATACCATAGCTATAGTTAGCATCAAAACACTCGGGAAAGCCCACATACGTCGAATATTTTTTGTTGCTGCAGGAATAAGTAGAAGTCCAAATCCTATTAACATAGTAATAGGAAATGGAAAAAAAGGTATTATCCATGCATATTTATATGTATGTTCCATAAAAAACACAAATTTTCGTTTTTTTCTTATAATTGTTTCCGATTCACCCATTTTTATTGCTTTTGAAGAAAACAATAAAAAAATGAAAAAAAAAAAGATATGAAACCTTAAATATTCTTATTTTACATTTTTCTTACTTTTTTAAGATATTTCAAAAATTTGAAAAAGTTAGAAATTGTTGCTTAAATGCTTTGTCCAAATAGCTCGATATAGAGTCATTTTTTAGTTATTAATTTTTTAACTAAAATATTCATTTTTGAAGTAGAAAAATATTTTTTTATAAAAAAAAAGAGAAGGAGAATATTAAAAAAAATTTTGCCACTAGACTAGAATTGTATTCTAGTAATATATAACCATATCATATACTATAGTAAGCAAAGAAAAAGTAAGAAAAGTAAACAAAAATAACTATACCAATATCAGTAGAATATGGATATATAGTTTGCATCAAAAAATCAACTAATTCTTCTATTAATTTTTTTTTTATTACCTAATTTCTATTTTTTATGAAATTGATTGATTGGATTGAAATCCAATAAGATAAGAAAATATCAGAAATCTTATAAAAATTAGAAATCTTATAAAAATCCTTACTTCTTATATTCTAGAACTGAATAAAAAAAACGTAAAATGAAAGTTCCTTTTCTTAGCTAACGGAATGTCTTGTTTAACATATTAACTACTAGAAAATTCCTTTTAAAATTTTTCTTTTTTTTCTTCTATTTTTTCCTAGTTTATTATATTTTTCCTAGTTTATTATATATGTAACACACATATATAAACAATATATTTGTATTGTTAAAAAAAAAAAATTATCGACGAAATTAAATATAATATAAAAAATGACTCAAACTAAAAAAAAAAAACGATCCATATTGATCAATACATGTCTTTCACATACAACAATAAAAAGGAAGAACTCTTTTTTTTATGGCAGTTCCAAAAAAACGTACTTCTATATCAAAAAAACGTATTCGTAGAAATATTTGGAAGAAAAAGGGAAATTTAGTTGCAATAAAAGCCTTTTCTTTAGCAAAGTCAGTTTCTACGGGAAATTCAAAAAGTTTTTTTGTTCGGCAAACAAATAATAAAATTTTAGAATAATTTGAATTCCGTGATTTAAAGAACTTTTCTATATATAGAATATAAAAATTTTTCATTAACTTATGTATTTATTTACCTCCTCAAGATTAGTTAGAACTAGCAGCTATTTTATGTCGAATATTAACTTATCTGTCTGCTAGTTTGGTTCTAAGTATTATTTTATTTCTTTTCCCAGTAGAAATTTTTTTTCCATTAGGAAAAGAAATAAAATGTAATTATAATGAATATTAAAACTGTTTTATTATATGTCTATCTCAAGATCAAACGAAATTTGTTTTGTTTACTAAGTATTATTCTATATTTAAATTTTGTACATAACAAACAACAAATATTAATATAATTATTATATATATATATGTTTTCTATATAATTACTATATAATTAGAATAATTAATTAAATTACACTAAATACATTAAAAAGTAGACTAAAAACATTAAAAAGTAGACTAAAAACAAGATTTTTAGAAAACGAGTCTTTTAATTTCTAATTTAATTTATTAAATAATTCTATTTTGATATGTATAAAATCATCTTATTTATTTAATTTTTATTTATTTTTTTTATAAAAAAGATCTTTCTAAGTTTTTTAAGTGTTATTAAAAATAAAAAGAATACTTAAGTTTAAACAAAAGAGTTTAAAAGAACCCTTATTCATCCATTTCCTAAAGGATAACTATATCGGATTCTAGAATCCACATCTAGACGATTCAACATGAATTGACTATTATTATTTCAAGTAAGCCGCTATGGTGAAATTGGTAGACACGCTGCTCTTAGGAAGCAGTGCTAGAGCATCTCGGTTCGAGTCCGAGTGGCGGCATACTCTAAAAAAGATAGAATGGATCTTTTAATGTATTTAATTCCCGATTTCAATTCTGTAATGAGACCCTTTTTATGTATGATATTTGCGACTTTAGAACATATATTAACTCATCTCTCTTTTTCGATCGTTTCAATTGTGATTGCGATTCATTTGATGATTCTATCAGTTCACGAAATCATCGGATTACGCCATTCGTCGGAAAAAGGAATGTTAGCTACTTTTTTTTCTCTAACAGGATTATTAGTTATTCGTTGGATTTCTTCGAGACATTTTCCATTAAGTAATTTATACGAGTCATTGATCTTCCTTTCATGGAGTTTTTCCATTATTCATATGGTTTCCAAGCTATGGAATCATAAAAATGATTTAAGTACAATAACCGCGCCAAGTGCCATTTTTACTCAAGGTTTCGCTACATCTGGTCTTTCAAGTAAAATGCATCAATCAGCAATATTAGTACCTGCTCTACAATCTCAGTGGTTAATGATGCATGTAAGTATGATGTTATTGAGCTATGCAGCTCTTTTATGTGGTTCGTTATTATCAGTCGCTTTTTTAGTCATTACATTTCGAAAAAACATCAATATTTTTTTTCGAAGCAAAAATTTTTTAATATTAATTAAGTCATTTTTCTTTGGGAAGATCGAATACTTGAACGAAAAAAGAAGTGTTGTTAAAAGCACTTCTTTTCTTTCATTTCCAAATTATTATAAATATCAATTAATTCAGCGTTTGGATTATTGGAGTTCTCGTGTTATTAGTTTAGGGTTTACCTTTTTAACCATAGGTATTCTTTCTGGAGCAGTATGGGCTAACGAAGCATGGGGGTCTTATTGGAATTGGGACCCCAAGGAAACTTGGGCATTTATTACTTGGACCATATTCGCAATTTATTCACATACTAGAACAAATCAAAGTTTGCACGGTACGAATTCGGCACTTGTAGCTTCTATAGGATTTCTTATAATTTGGATATGCTATTTTGGGATCAATCTATTAGGAATAGGTCTACATAGTTATGGTTCATTCACATAAAATCTAATTAAATTGTAGAAATTCCATGCGGAATAAGTAAGACATATATAACGAAAATTTGTGTGAGTTTTTAAGAACTGTTTGAATTAAGATTCAAACAGTTCTTAAAAACTTGAGATATATCTTTCTAATTCACTTTATTATTTTTTTTTCGTTGTACAGCGAATAGTTTCAAAAATATTATAATTGAAAATTATAAGACTTTCTATCTCATAAAAAAAAAACTATCTATGAAAATAATTAGATAGGATAGCTTGTATCTTGTCAACTGATAAAGAAAAAACGAAATCGGGATAAATACCAATTCCTATTACGGGTAAAAGGATACAGATTGAAACAAATAGTTCTCGTGGCCCAGAATCCACGAAATTTAAGTTTAGAACATTGAAAAAATTGTATCCATAGAACATTTGCCGTAACATAGATAACAAATAAATAGGAGTTAATATCATTCCAATTGCCATTACAAGGGTAATTAATATTTTTGGCATTAAAAGATATTTTGGACTGGTAATTAGTCCAAAAAATACGACTAATTCCGCAACAAAACCACTCATTCCCGGCAATGCAAGAGAAGCCATCGAGAAACTACTAAACATGGTAAATATTTTTGGCATTGGAATGGATATTCCCCCCATTTCGTCGAGATAAACAAGACGTATTCTATCACAACTCATTCCTACCAAGAAAAAAAGTGCAGCACCAATAAATCCATGAGAGAGTATTTGTAAAACGGCTCCGTTGAGTCCCATGTCGGTTATAGAACTAATTCCTATAATTATGAAACCCATGTGCGATACAGAAGAATAGGCTATTCTTTTTTTTTGATTGCGTTGACCAAGCGAGGTTGAAGCTGCATAAATTATTTGGATTGCCCCCACTATCACTAACCAGGGAGAAAATATAGAGTGAGCATGTGGTAATAATTCCATATTGATACGAATCAATCCATATGCTCCCATTTTTAATAAGATTCCCGCTAGAAGCATACATGTACTGTAATGTGCTTCTCCATGGGTATCTGGTAACCATGTATGTAGGGGTATAATCGGTGATTTGACAGCATAAGCAATAAGGAAGCCCAAATAAAATATTATTTCTAATGTCACAGGATATGACTGATTAACTAATCTGTCAAAATCCAATGTCGGTTCATTGGAACCATATAAACCCATACTTAGAACTCCTATTAAGAGAAAAATGGAACCCCCCGCAGTGTACAAAATAAACTTTGTAGCCGAGTACAAACGTTTCCTTCCTCCCCACATAGATAAAAGTAAGTAAACAGGAATTAATTCTAACTCCCACATGATAAAAAAAAGTAAAAGATCTCTAGAAGAAAATAATCCTATTTGACCACTGTACATTGCTAACATCAGGAAATAGAACAATCGCGGATTTCGAGTAACAGGCCAAGCTGCTAAAGTAGCTAAAGTAGTGATAAATCCTGTTAATAAAATAGGTCCTATGGAAAGTCCGTCGATTCCCAGTCTCCAGTGAAAATTGAAAACATTTATCCATTTAGCATCCTCTTCTAATTGAATTAATGGATCGTCCAATTGGAAATGATAACAGAAGACATAGGTTGTTATAAGGAGTTCTAATAAGCAAATACATATAGTATACCATCTAAATACCTTATTCCCTTTATGAGGGAGAAAGAAAATTGAGGAACCCGCGAATATTGGCAAAACTACAAGTATTGTTAACCAAGGGAAATAACTCGTGATAAAGACAAAATGCGTTTTGACCAAAAAGCCCGTGCTCAAGAAAATATATTCTTTTGAGCACGGGCTTTTGTCGGTAAAAAGGAATCAAATGATTCAAGTGGACTTTATTATAACGTATCAATAAGATAGACCCATGCTGCGAGTTGTTTCATGCCATAAATAAACACGGACACTCAAAAAATCTGTTGGACAGGCGGATTCACATCTTTTACAACCTACACAGTCTTCCGTTCTTGGCGCGGAAGCAATTTGCTTAGCTTTACATCCGTCCCAAGGTATCATTTCCAATACATCTGTGGGACAGGCTCGTACACATTGAGTGCACCCTATACATGTATCATAAATTTTTACTGAATGTGACATTGGGTCTATAAATTCCAGTTTTGAACATAAAAAATTTTCGATCTGGTAAAGTAAAAAAAAAATAATAATAAATTTAAAATTATATAATTTATATTTATATTTTCTTTATATATAGAAACCAGATGAATCAATGATTTATCAAAAAAAAAATCTTAAGAATCCAAATTTTTATAAATCTGTTCATCAGAAGGGACCAAGAGACTTTGATTTATCTTTCAACAACCATGATCATATGAATCGCATGAATCACACGTGCAACTTCACGTTGACTAATGGATCGTCAATATTTCAATATAAAGATATATTGAAATATTACTATACATATTAGTATTATTTGTAAATAAATATGTAAAAGACACCGAAATGATATTTTATAGAAAGTTTTTTCTACAATTTCTATATATATATTCTATTTATATGTATTTATATTCCAGTTATGGCTAATTTTTCAACAAACTTGATTGATTAATACGAGTTGATTTTCTGTTACGATAGATCGACGAAACAATAGCTAAACCAATAGCAGCTTCCGCCGCTGCAATCGCTATAATAAAGATTGAGAAAATCTCGCCTTTTAATTGGCGACTATCAAATATATCAGAAAATAGTACGAGATTAATATTAACCGAATTTAGTATAAGTTCAAGACACATAAGTGCTCTAACCATGTTTCGACTTGTGATCAATCCATAGATACCGATTGCAAATAAATAGACACTCAAAAAAAGTACATGTTCGAACATCATTGACTAACTCCTGATCAACCTCGATTCGTTTCAATATGAACAAAAATTCAACCAAGTTGATTGACTAGAATCGAGCGATTACATAAAAAAGGGAATATTGACAGTAGATTAAACTTATTTTTTTTTTATTCTAACTAAACTATTTATTATTGACGAGCCATAGTAATTCCGCCTATCAAAGAAACTAAAAGAATTATAGAAATTAGTTCAAACGGAAGATAAAAATCTGTTGATAAATGAATTCCAATTTGTTGAACGTTGTTTATAAAGTCTTGCTCTATAATTTGATTTGATCTTGTAGTCCAAAGAATTCCGTACCATGACGTATCTGCAATAGTAGTAATTAGTGAAAAAAGAATACTTATACAAACCAGTGAAGTGATTCCATCTCCAATAGTCCAAAGATAGAAATCGTTAGAATATTCTGAACCATTCACGAACATAACAGCAAATATGATTAAGACATTTATGGCTCCTACATAAATAAGAAGCTGGGCGGCAGCGACAAAAAAGGAGTTTGATGAAATATAGAATAAGGATATACAAACAAGAACCGATCCCAACGAAAAGGCGGAATAAATTGGATTAGTAAACAATACTACTCCTAAACCTCCTAATATAAGAAATGATCCCAGAAATACTACAAGTATATCATGTATTGGTCCAGGTAAATCCATTATGTATAAGAGAAAAATCAGTCAAAATGTTTCATGACCTTACTAAATAGTCCAGGAAAGAGAAGGGTGTTCCCCTTATTTTTTTTTCTTATATATGATGAGTTTTTAATGCAATTAAATCTTAATATGGATGGATTACTGTGAATATAGATAAAGTTATTAAAATTATCGGATAATCTTTTCTTTTTTCTTTTAGAGATTCTAATTTTTTAATATTTTTAAATAATTAAGAAAACACATATTCACAGTTTAAATTAAAGAGTGATTCTCAATAATCAATAGTTAATAAGATAAGTTTATTAGGTTCTCATAAAAAAAAGAAGACTTGTTTCTGTTTATCTTTATATAAAAAAATATTAGTAATCAGTAATCGTTCTTGAATCAAGGGGTTTATCTTTATCCATTTTAATTTGACTGGAATTCATAATTGTTTGAATTGTGTAATCTCCAATTACTGACATTGGTAACCGACCTAATGCAATTTGATTATAATTTAATTCGTGACGATCATAAGTTGAAAGTTCATATTCTTCAGTCATCGATAAACAGTTTGTTGGACAATACTCGACACAATTACCACAAAATATACAGACTCCAAAATCAATACTATAATTAAACAATTGTTTCTTTTTAATCTCGCTTTTAAACCTCCAATCAACAACGGGTAGATCTATGGGACATACACGAACACATACCTCACAAGCAATACATTTATCAAATTCAAAATGAATTCGACCGCGGAAACGTTCTGATGTAATCGATTTTTCATAAGGATATTGAATAGTTACAGGTAAACGATTTGTATGGGATAGGGTAATTATGAAACTTTGACCAATGTACCTTGCCGCCCGTATTGTTTGTTGACCAAAATTTATGAACCCGGTCACCATAGGGAACATATTGTAGATCTCCGTGAATAATTTGATGTTTCTTTCTCTTGTTTAAGATCAGTTATGAATGGAGAATATCGTTATCTTATTCTATTCTTTATAGGTAAATAAGTTGAGAAGAAGTTGTCAATAATAGATTACCCAGAGAAATAGGTAAAAGAAATTTCCATCCAAAATTTAAAAGTTGGTCCATTCTCAGTCTAGGTAAAGTCCATCTTGCTGTGATAGGAATGAACAAAAACAAATAAGCTTTAGCTAATGTAATAAATATACCAATTGTTATTCCAAAAACTCCTGTCATTTTATTTATTCCGAAAAATTCAGGAATATACGGAATAGAGAAATTCCACCCGCCTAAGTAAAGAACTGTTATAAATAATGAAGAAGCTAATAAATTTAGGTAAGAAGCAAGGTAAAATAGAGCATATTTAATACCCGAATATTCTGTTTGATAACCTGCTACTAATTCCTCCTCTGCTTCTGGTAAATCAAAAGGTAATCTCTCACATTCTGCTAGAGAAGAAATTAGAAAAACAACAAACCCTATAGGCTGACGCCACAGATTCCACCCCCAAAAACCATATTTTGACTGTGACTCAACTATATCAACTGTACTTGAACTGTTAGATAATCATAGTCGATAATAACATTACTGTTCATATCGCTATTTCAAAACCGTACATGAGACCTCAGCTTCATACGGCTCCTCTATGGTCACAAATAAATGTAAGTACTTGTTTGGTATTATTGTAATTTTTAGATTCTAATTCTAATACCGGGAAGTCCAAAATTAGACCAACGAAATTCTGTCTGCTAAAATAAAAAAGCGCTTCCGAATTGATCTTTTCCATTAAAATTACAATTTCTCTTTATTCGGTAATAACTTAATCCTTAAATAAAATACTCGTTATATCAATAAATTAGGTTTTATCAATAACTCTAAAGTCTAAAGAAAGAATTAGTTAGAAAGAATTAATCATTAATTCCAAATTTATGATTAAGAATTCCATGTATGTATATAGTAGATATGAATATTAAATGGGGAAAAGAAATAAGAAATAAATATCCTGTATCGTAATTTTTTGTTTCATTTTTCCCATTCAATATTTTGCATTCTATTTCTTTTGCTCCTGTCCTATTCTTCTTTCTCAGAGGAGAGGAGGTACTCTGAAAAAAAAAATAAAGGATTAATTCGTTTTTTATAGTAATTTCTTTAATCAGTGAATAGGAGCATACTCGAGATCGGAATCGTGGAGAAGTACTACTTGGTCATTTCTACCAACTTAAAGTCCTCATTATGATTCGTTTTATCCAAAGCTTTATGTAAAAAAATCCTTTTTTTTATCTTAAATTATCTCCATTACTAATCTTTTGTGTACCTTGGTGTTACTAACTGTCCACTGATTTTTTATTGATCTCCAGTATGGTAATAAAGACAAGACAGTAGTAGAAACCCCATACGGGTGATCTTTTGTACCCGCTTCAAGATATGATAATTGGTCAAAGAATCTTTACCTTGGGGTAAACAGTTTATACTGCTTATGTTTCTATTCTCGTACATAGGGAATGAGATTTAATCCTCTTACTGCAAATTTATAAGCAGTTTGCTTTTACTCATCTAACTATCTAGCTTAATTCATCAGTCTATTTCCAGTTCTAGAAAAGAGGGAAAATAATAATGTTCTGCCGAATCACACGTAGAGATATTGATAACACACATAGAGTTAATGGTATTTCATAACTGATAGATTGAGCAGCAGCCCGTAGACCACCTGAAAAAGAATATTTATTATTCGACCCATATCCTGACATAAGAAGTCCAATAGGGGCAATACTAGAAATGGAGATCCATAAAAAAACGCCTATACTAAGATCGGCCAAAACAAAGTGATATCCAAAAGGAATTACTAAATAACTTAGTAGAACAGATATAACCGCTATAGACGGTCCCGCGCTGAACAAACGAATATCTCCTCTAGATGGGAGGAGATCTTCTTTAAAAACTAATTTGGTTCCATCTGCTATAGCTTGAAGAATTCCCAATGGACCGGCATATTCAGGCCCAATGCGTTGTTGTATTGCTGCAGATATTTCTCTTTCTAACCACACAATTACTAGTACCCCTATTGTTATTCCCAATATAAGGGTGAAAATAAGAACAAAGATCCATATGAGTCCATAGACTTCTTTTAAAGATTCCGATCTAGAAAAAGAATTTATAGCTTGTATTTCCACTTCTGTCATATCAATTATCATTTCAACGATCAACTTCTCCCATAATGATATCTATACTACCTAATATCGTCATGATATCTGCCAATTTCATTCTTTTAACTAGTTGAGGGAGAATTTGCAAATTGATAAAACCGGGTGGACGAATTTTCCATCTCCAAGGGAAAACACTACTATCTCCTATCAAATAAATTCCTAATTCTCCTTTTGGAGCTTCTACTCTCACATAAAGTTCTTGCTTCGACAATTCAAAATTGGGCGAAAGTTTTTTAGTAATAAATCTATATTCAAAATTATTCCATTCGGCATTTTTTGCTTTATCAAAACGTCGGACTTCTAAATTCTCATAAGGTCCTCCAGGAATTCCTTCTAGAGCCTGTTGAATAATTTTTATAGATTCCTTCATTTCACCGATTCGTACTAAATAACGAGCTAGTGAATCTCCTTCTTTTTGCCATTGGACTTCCCAATCAAATTTATTGTAACACTCATAACTATCAACTTTACGAAGATCCCATTGGATTCCAGAAGCCCGTAACATTGGTCCTGATAAACCCCAATTTATTGCCTCCTCTCCACCAATAATGCCCACTCCTTCAACGCGTTCCAAAAAAATAGGATTACGCGTAATAAGTTTTTGATATTCAACAATTCCTGTTAAAGAATAATCGCAAAAATCCAAACATTTCTCTATCCAGCCATAGGGTAAATCGGTAGCAACCCCCCCAATACGGAAATAATTATGCATCATTCGCATACCTGTAGCGGCTTCGAATAGATCATATAACAATTCCCTTTCTCTGAAAATATAGAAAAAGGGAGTCTGTGCACCGATATCTGCCATAAAAGGTCCAAGCCATAATAAATGAGAAGCTATACGACTCAGTTCTAGCATAATTATTCTAATGTAACTAGCTCGTTTAGGTACTTGAACGCTTTCTAATCGTTCTGGTGCATTTACTGTTATTGCTTCTGTGAACATAGTGGCTAAATAATCCCACCGTGTTACATAAGGCAAATATTGTATAATTGTTCGATTTTCCGCTATTTTTTCCATCCCTCTATGTAAATAACCCAATATAGGTTCACAATCAATAACATCTTCACCATCGAGAGTAACAATTAGTCGAAGAACGCCATGCATTGATGGGTGGTGAGGACCCATATTCACTACCATGAGATCCTTTCTTGTAGCTGGTACAGTCATAACTTTTCTTCCTTAATTCAATTCAGTATTCCATGAATTTAGCAAAATGAAGTTGATCCAAATGCAAAATTTAATAACTAAAGAAAAAATTCAAACCAATCTTAAACTTAAAATTAACGAGTTTTTGACTCCCGAATACCCAACTGGTTAATCAATTTCTTATAACGTACTCGATTTTTCTTTGACAAATAATCCAACAGCCGTTGACGTTTTCCCAGAATTTTTCGTAGACCTCTTTGTGATAAAAAATCTTTTTTATGTAATTTTAAATGTGAAGTAAGTCTTTGTATCTTATCAGTGAAACTAAATACTTGAAATTCAACAGATCCACAGTTTTTTTCTTTTTCTTGTCGAATAGCCGAGATGAATGAATTTTTGACCATAAAAACAAAATTTTCTTTTTTTTTTTCTTTTACGCGAATTTTACCGATCAGGAAAAATAAAAATATTTATTATACGTGTTATTTGCAGTTATTTGAATTTAGTACAAAAAAATTTCTCATTTCTTCATATAGAATTTTTTCTATCCAAATCAAATTGAAAATTTGATTTGGATAAAAAAGAACGATCCATTTTTTTTTTCAAGATTTTCCTATTTAGGAAAGAAAATTTTTTTTCAATAAAGAAAAATAGATATAAGATTTAGAGGAAATATACTATGTTATATTTATTATATACTATTAATATAATTAAAGAATTCTGAATCGTGGATACATATGTATTCTTGATATACTGAAATTACTGCCATTATTGGTATCAAACCAATAACGATTCATACAAGCTAAATCTTCTAATCGATAATTGGGCCAAAGAAAAAATTTAAATTTAATGAATTTCTTTGTATATGTATTAAGATGTTTTTCCTTGTTCAAAAATTGTCCACAGTTGTTTATGTTGTTTTGATTACAGAATATTGGATTTCTACCCATAATATTCCAATTCTGAGAATTAAAACAAATGAAAATTCTCAATTCTCTACGACGTCTGGGGGATAGAATATTTTCAGGAACAGGGAAATCATAATAATTTTTGTTGTTTTTAGTCATAAGTATATTGCTGTGTTGTGCAACAGATTCATGAAGTTTTTTTTTATCAACATATTCTTTTTTTATTATGTATTTTCCATCAGTTTGGCGTTTAGTCTTATCAACCAATGAAATACCTATGGTTTGATATATAATATCTTTTCCATCCCTTTTCATAGATAGACGAATTGGTTCGACAATAAATATGCCTCTTTTTACCAACTCTGTAAGAGTTAGATCTTTTTGAATTAACATTACATCTAGATGCATCTCTCCTCTTTGAATTGAAGATATAGCTATTTCCTTTGGATCTATTAGTCTAAGTAGAAGACAATATACCTTTATATTATTGATCATTCTTTGATTCAAGAGATCATCCCATCTTAATTGAAAAAGAAAATATTTTTTCAAGAAAAAATTGAGTTCTGCTTCTTTCTTGCTCTTAGATTGTTTTTTTTTTCTACCTTTTTTAATGTCTGTTCCTGTATAATCTGTCTCAACATCTTTTTCATTTTGTTTTCGTAAATCTAATACAAGATTTCCTTGACCTTGTTGTTCATTTTTTTTTTTTACATTGATCTTTTTACTTTTACTACTATTTTCATAGAAATGAAAATGAAAAATAAGTAATTTTGTAGGTATGATCCACGGTTTTATTTTATACGCATTAAAAAGTAGTACAAATTCTGGGAAAAACCAAGGTTCTAGGTTTGATATGCTACGATAGAATTTTTCTTGATTCATTCCCATCCAATCAAAAAAGGATTTTTTTTTTAATTTTTTATAATTTAGATTTTTAGTATTTTTATGAATCTTGGTGTTGATAGGTGTATTGGCCGGGGTCTCAATATCAATATTATTTCTAATACAGAAATGGGGAATTTTATAATTTAAGAATAGTCTATCCATATTTTTGTCCGTATCAATGAGAAATCTTTTTTCTAGATAATTATTAATAACTATCCTTATCAATCCATAAAATGGTTCGGGTTTTAGTGTATTGAAATTAGATGGAATTTTTTTGTTTTCCACTTCTTGTAATTGTAACGTTGATTCATAAATATATGAGTTTTTATTTTCCTCAAAATTGATATATTTATATGATAAAATATCATATCCGAAATGTTTTTTCAATTTGTCTTTTTGACTCATCAGTGAATTTACTGCATAGTAATTTTCTTTCATGTAATGAATTAATTGGTCTTTTTCTTTTTTATATAAGTCCGATTTCGTTGAGTCCTTTTTTTTTATTATACTACATTGGTTGGCCCTATTTTGCCATTTTTTTGGTACTAAATAACACCACTTAGTCTGAGATAAATTATATTGATAATGACTCCTTAACCACATTTTCCATTTATTCATTCTATACTTATGTATTTTCTTATGCTTTGGTTTGGAACCAAATATTCCTTGTGTTGTACAATAATTCTTTATTATATCTGTAAGAAAAGGATAGGTGTTATGATATTGAAGTACAGATTTCAAAGAATATTTATTAAGTAATTGATTTTGCGAGAATTTGTAAAATATATATGCTTGAGACAAAGAAGATAAGTCCCAATAAATATTAGAATTTTTGTTGCTAATACTAAAATTAGTATTATAAAAAATATTATAAAACGACTTTTTTATAGTCGAAAGAAAGTTCATTATTTTTTGATTTGTCTTTTCAATTCCTGCTTGATTTGTTTTATCATTATAAATGTATTTATCTAAAATTTTGTTTGTTGATTTAAAACTTGGAATCTTAATGATACATAGTAATAGATTCATGTATATTTTTTCAATGAAAGATTTTATAAAATAATGTGATTTACGTATTAATCGGATATTTTTTCTTTTAAATATTTGCCAAATATCCTTCTGTAATTCCGCTCTTTTATCATCATAAGTTAGAACTATTTTTTTCTTGTCTTTTGTGATTCCTTTTATTTGACTCCTAATTGTGATTGTCTTATTAGCAAGATCTTTCATTTTTGTTTCGATGAGTGAATAATTTGCATTTCCTAAATTCAGGAATTGAATTGCAATCGTCGATTCGCGAAGAATCTTATTATTTATATTAGAATCTCTTCCATTTTTATTTTTAGTTGGTTCATATATTTTAACCCTACTCGATTTTAATATGGGTTTTACTTTTTCAAGTTTTTTCATTATTAGGTCCATAAATAAAATTATTTTGATGACCCATCTTGTTTTTTTTTTTGAAACTTTTAGAACCCCATTTCCTCTTTCTTTGAAAACTCTTCTAATTTCTAAAATTTTCTTTTTCGCTTTTATCGTTTTTTTTTCGAGTTCTTTAAAAATGGGTTCAAAGAAAGAAGGTCTTTTTCGGGGAGACCCAAAAGGTAGCTCTGCTTCTCTTCCCCAAACTGTTAAAAAACAAAAGTTATCTTTTTTCTCGTTTTTTTGCCTTTGCTGATCTCCATAATTAAATCGTACCTTAGATCTTTGCCAAGGTTTCAGACAAAAAGGAAATAGAATCTTTATTTGAATACCATCTCTTAACCAATCTTTGGGAAATTCCGTTTCTGATAATTGAACACCATTATAAGTACATTTAACATGCATTTCTCCATTCCATTCCTTCCAATCCTCGTACCATTCAGGGAATTGAAACAATAACATACGACTAATATTTTTAGCTATTATTAATACGGGAAATAGAACATATTTTCTAAGAAAAGATTGGGTTACTAATATTAAACCTCTTATTGCTTGAGTAAATAGAAAGCTATCCCAAGCCTCTGATATTGCTATTCGTTCATGTTCCTCTTCTTTCTCTTTGTTTGTTTTCTCATTTTCTTTTGTATGTTCTTGTTCAAAATAATAAATTTGAGATTCTGAGGTTCCCCCTAACCAATTCTTAATTTTAAATATATTAAAAAACAAAAAAAAGAATGTTTTGTCTATTCGATCCAAAAAAAGTGGAGAATGTGCATTTGCTTGAAATATTTTCAAGATAATTGTTTTACGTCTTTGAGCACGCATAGATCCTTTGATTATACCACGGCGAAAATCCGATTGTTGTGAGTAACGTATCAAAGCTACCTCGTCTTCTTCATCACTAGTATTACTAGTAGTATTATTAGTAGCACTCGAATTAGTACTCTGATCGTTATCAGTATAAATTATTATGCGTTTCCCTTTTCTTGACCGAATTTCAGGATCTTCCGTCGCTTCTTCTTCATCTTCTTCTTCCAAATCATCTGTTAATTTGTATGACCATCTAGAGACCTTTTTACTAATTTCTTCTATTCCAATAGAATTTTTTCTAATTTTTATTAGATCATTTGGATCGGTTGTAATTACATCGAATAAAAATTTCAAAGATTTTATTTGACTTTCTGAATCTATTCTTTGCACACGTTCAAAATCAAATTTTTCAATTGAGGTTAAGGAATTCTCAATAGGATTCGATAAAAATTTCTCATTAGAATAAAACCTATTCTTTTTATGAAAAAATGTTTGAGAATTTTTAGGAAATAGACCATGAATTTTATTTATCCACAATATTTCTAAGGAATCTACTCTTAAAGTTATTAAATCAGTCATGATTTCATCTGAATCCACATTTTTTATTGTTCCGCGATAAGGTCCATTCAAAAAGGGATCATACATATTGGGTAAATATTCTTGTTCATGTTCATCATCACATAATCTGGTTCTTTTTTCTAGTATATGAAAAGCAAAAGATCCTTTCTCTTTTTCTAAATTTTGTATTCTACTTACAAATTCGTTCCTTAAGTTGTATTTTTTTTGTTCATTATTATAAATCCAATAATTATATAGGTCTTCGTGGTATAGTTTTTCTGTCGTGTAAAAAGAAATTTTTCTCTCGATCATTTCTGAAAAGGTTGATAAACTTGGTGGATATGTAAAAGAAATTCGATTTTTTCCTTTATTTGGGCATATATAAAAAAAATATTGTGCCATTTCATTTCGTATAGCATTTTCAAACCTATCATTTTTTAAATATCTCAATGGGCGGTTCCATCGTTTATAATCGAAAAGAAAAGTTACAATAGGTTTTTCAAACCAAAAATAAGTTTTCTCTTCTTTAAGTTTTCCCAATTCCCAATTATCTTGATGGATATCAAGATAAGAATCTTCGTAAACCGGGTTATCTTTGTCTTCTTTAGTGGATCCCTCTTGTTCCTGTTTCGTCTTCTTCGTTTCGTAAGTTGTTTCTACATCGCTTTCTTCCGTTTCTGAGGTTTCTTTCAGTTTCTTAGTACCAATAGGCGATGGCATTCTGCCTAAATAGTAGACACAGGTGATAAATAAGAGAATACTAAAGATTCTAGCCATAGAATTTCTCAATTCTGCCACAAGGTACTTATTAGATCGAATCAAATGATTTTTCCGTATCCAGACTAATACCAATCCAACCCATTTCATGAATAAAATGTGACCAATTAACCAACCAACAAAACTACTTGTTACAAATAACATCTTGTTGTTGCATCGAAACATATAAATGTTGACTAATCTGGCTAACGTTGAACTTGGTAAAATGAAATGGTTGAATAATTGAAAAATGAGATTATTCAGGAATACACATTGAATGCTGAGATTACGCATGGAATTTCTGGTAGTAGATCCATAATCAAAAAAGTTTTTGTGATTGTTCCAGAAGAAATGAAACAAAAGATATGGTAGAACTAGGACAGTTATTGTATGAGGTCTACCCAATGCTAGATGCAGAGGCGCATAATAG